ATTATCACTATAAATAAGAACCATAATTCCAACAGTAGTGATTAATATTGACATAATAGAAGTAAGTGGGTCGATCAAGTATCCGAATTCTAAAGAAAAATCATTATTGATAATCCAAGACCATACATATTGATAGACATAACTGCTATTTATTTGCTGAATAGACAGATTCATGGAAAAAATCATGACTATACTTAACAATAAAATGCTCTGAAAAGACCACATACGACGAAGACTTTTTGTTGCCGTCGGAAAAAGAAGAAGTCCCAACCCTATTAACATAGGAACTGGAAGTGGAAGGAAAGGTATTATCCACGCATATTGGTATGTCTGTTCCATAAAAAAAGTTTTTTATTCTTAATTAATTGTTTCCGATTCACCGGATCTTACCTCGTTCGAAAAAAGTCAATAAAAAATCAAGATATGCACTAACTTATTTAATAATTTTAGATTACTATTTATTCTGAGTCTTTTCAAAATAGTTCAAATATTCAAAACAAGAAGTTACAATTGGTCAAATGAGATGACCAAGTTAGATATAAAAAAGAATACTTATAACAGGAAAATGCAAATATAAATTATTATTACGATAAATTATCGTAATAATAATTTATATTAATAGAGCAAGGATAAAAAATTACGCTAAAAGAGTACTTGATGCTGATATGAATTATAGGATTAACTAAGGTCATCGGTCTAATGAAATAAAAACTCTTGCTTTTAGTTAGTTTCTTTCAACTCATTAACTAATTCATTATGGGATTGATTGTTTTCCATTTCAATCAAAACGATTTCTTAGTAAACGTTATAATATTATAGATCTAAAATGAACTTTTTTATCGATAAAGGGTAAAAAACGACTGAGATATTTTTTTATCAAACCACGTATCCTTTAACAGATTTATTAGTAATCTCATTCGAATTTTAAAATTGAATTTAGGTGTATTCTTTTCTCGAGTTTGACTAAAAAAAGACTCAAGTTTTTTATTAGGCAAAAGTTTACAATCCTTTGAGGTATTTTATTACATGTAAATAAAGTCTAGTAATGATGAAAATCAAGGTCTTTTAGGTTCTTTCTTTATTTTATTAAATCATTAAGTTTGATTTCTATGACCTAGCAGATTCTAAAGATATAAATTTGAGAGATAAAGAACGAGAACTAAGAGTTCTAAACCAAAAATTTTGGGTTTTACGAATATTGTATGGAATCCCCATTTTGTTATTTCGAGTCATTTTTGATCCAATTTTGACGGATCTTTCACATATCTATATTTCTTTTTGATGAAGAGAATTTTGTTTATAGACAAATATTATTTATAGAAAAAATAGATAATGAATAAGAAATAATAATTTGTTTTGAATGTTTTGAACAATAGATGTCTTTCACATCCAACTATAACAATGATTTTAAAATGGCAGTTCCAAAAAAACGTACTTCTATATCAAAAAAGCGCATTCGCAAAAATATTTGGAAAAGGAAAGGATATTGGGCAGCATTAAAAGCTTTGTCATTAGGGAAATCTCTTTCTACCGGGAATTCAAAAAGTTTTTTTGTACGACAAACAACTAAGTCCTAAAATATTGGAATAATCGGAATGGATTTGACTCAAAAAATTGGCTCCATAATTTGTTAATATAAAATTCAAAATTGGCAGTCCCTATTCTAATCAATATGAAATAGACCAGGTTTCAATCTTATAAGATGTCTAAAAAAAGAATTCTTCTGTTTTCTGAATAAAAAAAGAATAAAGAAAAAAATACAAGATTTTTTATTTCTTTGTAGTATATATTTTCACTAATATTTTTGTGGTGGGGAGTCTGATTTTCCCCATCGACCTTTACAATAAAAAATTTTTATCTTTCTCGGTAAGGGCAGATCTCATATTTTTAGTTCAAATTAATGGATTGTTGAAACTAATGGATTCAAATTTTGGATAACTTTATGACTTCTTAATTTATAATTTTTATTAATTACTATATGGAATGTATTTTCTATATATCTCCAATTTTGAACCCAATCAATAAAATAACTTCATTATTGAGATATTATGTACAACTAATGTGTCAATTTGGAATAATGCAAAATAAACATATTTTGCATTCATCGAAAAAATTTATTTTTTGTTTTAAATTTATGAAATGAGATAAACGAGAAATAATGAAGTATCAATAAAAGTAAAAAATGAAAACAGTTTTTTTATTCTATCGAGAGAATTATCTACTTGCAAAAGTTGGATTTTAGAATCGGATAAACTACGTTAAAGCCCTAAGATAAATAAACCGGACACCCTAATAAATGAAACTAATGAACCTTGAAATTGACTTTTGAACTCATTTTTTATCAATTTGAATCTTTACTAAAAAAACTTATTTGATTGAATTGACTTGTTCAATCTCGACGATTGAATATAAATAGGCTATTATTAGTTCGAGTAAGCCGCTATGGTGAAATCGGTAGACACGCTGCTCTTAGGAAGCAGTGCTAGAGCATCTCGGTTCG